ATCCAGCTGAGATTGCTGATCTACCCGAGGTTCTTAAACAAAGATTAGACTTTTAGTCAATAGGAGGAGGATAACGCGAAATAATAGAAGGAAATGAGGTTGTTTCGTTTAAAAGCTTTGATCCCTGACTAGCCTAAGATCCAATCTCAAGTTAAACCTTGAGACCGAAGATAAATTGATTATGAGTCCCGCTTGTTGACGAGCTTCATAATCTTTCATTTCTCTCCCTTGCATAACCCACTTTTCACAAGGTAAGTGAACCAGGTAATCCTCTTAGAGGAAAATGCCATCGTCTGCATTCTTATATAGGTAGCCAAGATGTTTCTTGGCATTAATTCAATATCCTTACCTTGCTTGGCACAACAGCAAAGAGAACTACAACCCTTAAGACTGTAATTGGCTTGCTAGTCTTTTTCCTTGCGCTTGATAACTCTTCTGACAAGGAGTCCGCAATTGGAGGAGGGGCGAATGGAAGTACTTCACACTGAACACTCGCTTACGAAATGAACTCTCAGGCTTAGAGGTCTTATAAAGCGCTTACACGCCAACTGACACTGGTCCTAAAGAGAAGAGAGAAAAATTCAAATTCCTAGACCTGGCAGAGACAACAATATAAGCCCTGGACGAGCTTGACTTGCGTCCTTAGGACTCCGTGTAAGCATAGTGGCAGTTTTTTAAATATAGTCAAGTGACATTCTTGTAATTATGTAGTTTTCCATGTATGGCTCTTATTCCAGGGTAATCCTCTCCAGCCAGTGTTAGTAGTGCTATGAGGAATGAATCTTGATTTAATTTAGTAATAAGACTTTACCTTCCATGCTTCCGGGTCCCTTGGACATTCACATTCTCCTAACAGTACTAGGCTAATACCAGTAAACTAATAGCTGTATTAGGACTCAAAAAAAGACCATGGCTATCCTTAATAATGCAGATTGGGTAAGGAGGCAAATCTTCCCAGTTGGAGTTTCCGGTGAATATGGATAGTACTCATCTCTTACATCCAGTGAGGAGGAAGGATATTTATTATATAAGGCTAAGGGAGAGGTAGGACGTACTATCTGCATCCCTTCTTTCTATTAAAAGTCGGAAATTTCCCGGTGGCAGAGCCATTATTGAATCAGCGTGGTAAGAATTTTGAGCCTTAGCACCATATCCGGAGAGGAGTCAAAATGTTCAAGCAGTGGTTCCAAAGCCGAGTGACGGCCGCCTTGCTTGACCTTGAGCCACAGAAGCTTTTGCGGCATTATCGCTCTTTTCAGGTCTAAAAGAATTCTTGAAATAAGCCGATTACCTTCTAACTTTCCTCTTGATGAAATACCGGTGTTTTATAAAACTATCACTATCTTATGTAACTTAGGAAGGAAAAAAAGCATTTAGACGAAAACAAGCTTTTTAAAAAGTTAAATTGACTTGAAGCCAAAAAAGAAGACCTAGTTTTCATTATGAAGTGGGACAGGAAGCTCAACTACCTAGACCGACCTGCTAAAAGAATTCCATAAACACGAACTCAAAGCGAATTCTTTTATATGAGATCTTCTACCGGCTTGCTTAGCATAGGCTACACAAGCTGCGGGTACACTGAAACCGAACCCAATCCTCTCATCTGAACTCTGACACCAATCTTCACGAGACGGCTCTTGACCAATTCCTTTTGTATCGTACCTGGTCGAGCTCTACCTTGTACTTCCCGCCCCACTATCCATCTATTTCTTATAAACCTGGTCCACATCCAACAGCAGCAGTCTCTGTTGGTCCTCTTTTCCGCGTTAGATCAGAGCAAGACCTGTTAGAATCATCCCCAACATTTCCTTATTTAGTCAGGCCCTGGGTTAACCACAGGAGCAACCTTGGTTTTGATTGACTCTCTAGCCCTACCTGAAACATTTACATTTCAAGTTCAATCTGAACCAATTAGTCCCTACTAAACGATTCCTCCCGGAATGAAAAGTACGCTTTCTCGTTCCACTTCTTTCTGAACTCAGACAAGATTTCACTCGAGTTCAAGCTTTCGTCACTTAGTCAGAAGGGATCACCTGGTGAATGGTCTCAGGCAAGCATGTTGAAGTGCTCGTGTATTCCACTCTACCTCGGGAAGATGAGCTTGCCGAGTTTCAACAACTGAACTTAGCCCGAGGGAATTATGCTATGGGCACATCGAAAAACTTTCAAAAGCAAGACAGGAAAAACGCCTTATGCCCCACCATGGGGCCATGAAGTTTACCTGCTGAATTAGTAGTGCCTTCAATCATAAGAGCAAAGCAACACCAACTAACTCAATAGGAATATGCAGAACAAATAATGGAGTTAGAGCAGCCGGATGAAGCAAGGCTTCACGCTTTAACTGTAATAAAGGCAAAAAAAGGGTAGCTCGATCATACAATAAGAAAGTAAAGAATAAGTGAAGCATTGGCTAACTGGTTTGGAAGCTACACTTGCCCAGAACCAATGATCCCAAGTTTGGTAAGTTCTCTTCAAATTGGGATGGACCCTTCATCATAATAAGAGAAAGACTGACAAACGGAGCTTATAGACTAAGGTATACTTCAGGTGGGGATTACCCTCAAAAAAAAAGGACATTACCCATCAAAGTAGGTTGCCTAAAAACTTCAGCTTCTTCCCAAGCTAAAGATACACCCTGTCTTCCATGTGGGGTGTCTAAAGCCATACCATCCAGACATGGAAGACCCTAAAGAGGCGGCAAGGATGACGACTTCCTTGTCTTCGGTCGTAGGGTGCAAGCGAAGGAAGACGGGAAAGTCAGGGAGGGAGTAAAGGTGCGGAGTTAGGACTGAGCACTTCTTTGAATTGAGAAGAGGTGCTTACCCGTAAGCCTAAAGCTAAAGGGAAGAGAAAGAGATCAAGCTAGGGATGCGCGTGAATTGAATGTCTATCACTCGTACCCAAGGTGGGGGGGAGGAAAAAGCTATTGTGATTGCTAACGTCTTTAAAGGGGGAGCTCCTGCCCCTTGCTATTGCGGTCACATAAACTTACCCCACTTCCGCAAAAGGGTGACCCATAGAACGATGGATTAGCGGGCTAGGGTAGGGATGAGACTTCATTTAAACAGTGACATTGCTTATGGATTTGAACAGCAATCCTAGATCACACCTATATGAAGCCTTGCTGCATCTCTAACTTCCTGCCTCGTCATCCCACTGTGGCCACCCTAACCTAATGGAGAAGATTACTGGGCCACTCTCTGCAGGTTAACTCTGGTTGGCCAGTCAAAAGACACACGCTACCATAACATAACACTTAATTAACATCAACTTGGGCAGCTTCACCCCGGAAAAGCATTGGAGTCTTTCTTTTTTGATGATCCCCGACCCGACTCCGAAGTCTTCTGCGTGCATTATTCTGCCCTCAACAACTCTTTTCGTAGTTGATCACCGACCAAGCCTCACACTTCTACTTCAGGAGCTTGCCTTGAGGTGAGGGTACGATGACGATCTTAGTCCGAATGAATGCCTAAGAAAGGCTCTTCTGACCACATGTCTGTCTCTGGTGACTTTCGATCCCTAAGTCATATTAGGTATGTAAAGACAATTTCATTATAGAGTGTTAGCGCCATTTCCCTTTACCAGTAGGTTTGATAGGGTTCCTTCGGGAAGAATAAGGATCCGGGGCAATAAAATAAAGCAAATGGGGATATTCTCGGGCTAGCCATCACTTGGGGAAAAGATTTGAAAAGGGGATTTGGTAAGGAAAGTCGGGAAGGCCCAGCTAAGATAGATTAAGGGCACACAAAGGAAAGGGGTTGGGGGATGGATACCCGAGAACCATAATCTTTACTAGGAACTGCTGTAAGAAATTCCTTGAAAGGTATTATAACTATTAATAAGTAAATATACTTTGACTGTCTTGCCTTAGAACCTGCTTTTGATCTTGATCTTGAACCAGCTATAGGCGTAGCGCAGGATGGACAAAATACGAATTCTTGAGTGAGTATACTTTGTTTGGTTCCGACGAAGTCCAGAGGTGGAGCGAGATACCTCTTCAGCCCATCTCCGGAATAGAGCGTCAGCTTCTTAGTAGCTACAGGCTCTTGTTACCATTAATTCCCAATCAAAGAGCTGAAAGAAGAACTAATCTCATCATGTAAATACGGAATGTCTCAATTTATTGGATAATGCGAGTAACTCGTCCTTCTATTCTTATTTTAATTCCCAGGTAAGGAACGAAAGTCACTCGACTTCATCAAGGGAAGGGGTTTGAGAATCAATCAACCAATAAGGCATTAGTGAAGAGACAGAGGAAAAGAGGTTGAGTTAGTGAGGAACATCTCACACATTCTAACTTACGAAATGTTTGAAGTGAAGAGAGAAGAGAGAGGAAGAGATGTTATGAGATGAGCAGAAGTATCCCCTTGTTTTGCCGTAGGAGATAGAAGGGATTCAACTTCTTCCTCGAACGAAGTGAGAGTCTAACTGCAGCTAAGAGTTTTAGAAAGAAGTAGCATCTGTTCCCTCCGCTTAAAAGCTCCCGGTTAGCCGCAGTACGAGGAAAACTACTCCTAGCTACCCTAGTTACTAAGACTTCTAAATGGATTCCCTCTATCTCAGCAGCAAGATAGGCTGCAACTAAGGAATTTCTTACTAAGTCAACTTCCTAACTCTATCGGTCGAGCTAAGAACATCATCTTTCCTCGTTGCAAAAAAAGATGATTTCTTTTCTTAATGTTGCCATTCAAATGACTAGTAGTCAGGTGTTTGAGAGAGCAAGGCTAGATGTTCTTAAACATCACTTTTGAGAAGAAAGTCGAATGTCTAAGCCTAAGCATCTCGAACCTCGGCTTCAGAATCAGTATCAGTCTTGGGTGAGATCTTATCGATCTTTCCACCCCTTGGAAAGACTGCAGCGGATGAAAGACCATAATAATCTAGAAAGAAATGGTACCTTGGGGCCTAGCTTTCAATCGGTTTAATAACCGGAGACTGCATTAAAGCTGTAAAGGGAGGGTTGGTGAGACAGCATGGGATGGGCCGTGAGTCTCTCTTCCGGGAGCCCATTGTCAAAATCAAAGTACATAATTCACCTAAAGTGGGGAAAGATATTTTTCCAATGAAAAGAGCTAATTCAGCTAAATCAATGGCACGTGGGATCCTTCCTAAATTTAAGAATTTCCCTATCACCTCTGCTGTCCAGGCCTCCCTAACAACCTCCAGGAACCTTGGATGTTCAGTCCAGTACTCCTCCCGGAAATCAATCCCAAGAGCCGGTCTCTCTATACTATGAGTATAGTAGAGAATCTTCCTAGCTCATCAGTTAGAGAGAGGGATATCCGTCTTATATCCAGGGTCAGGCAAAGGGAAGAGAGCGAATCAAGTACGAGCTTTCTGCTTCGACTTTTCGGTTTCACCTATATCTCGCTACTTGATTCCGAAGCCTAACAAGCCGGTAAGGGATGAAGATTCAAAATAGGCGGGACAGCTTACAGTCTTTAGTAATTGGTCTGCATCAATTCTCTTCTCGGTGTGGGCTTGCAAGAATGAAGTAGTAATCAGTCCTCGAATCGGGAAATGAGCTAGCCTTAAAGGAAAGATTTTTATAACCTGAAGTCTCTTTCATGAGCTCAGCTTTAGTGCCACGTTCAAGCTCAAAGCAGGGAAAGGCGGGTATGAACTCATACTAGTTAGCCTGGATTGGCACCTCTTCTCGGAAAGATTCCACTCGATCTAACTCAAAAAATGAATCTGGATAAGGAAGAGTAAGGTTAGCGAGTCCTCAAGCAGCTTCTAGCACCTAAGAAAATCCTTTAGAGTAACCTAACTTCCAAGCATGCATGAGATTCTATCTTATATAGAAAATGCACTAAAGCTGTAATAAGAAGATAATCAGTATCATTCTATTTCCAGCTAAGAAAGCATGTTGAATGATCTAGCTTCCCAAACGAGCTCACAAGCGAGTGGAACGGAGTAAACAAGAAATAGAAATAGAGCATAGAAGTGGAATATCTTCTATTTACGTGCTGGTGATTGAGCTGGAGATAAAGTTTCTTCCTCTCCTTTACTTACAGTCGAGCTCTATTAACATAGACCCTATAGCTTAGCTCGAGTAACTACGTGCCTTTAGCTCTAGTTCAGTTACACTTATTAACACGAAGGCTAGTGCTAGTTGAGATCAGGGACGGACTCTAACTGCCCCGCTGGCCGGAGGGAAAAAGAACTCCATAGATTGAGTCAATTTACACAAACAGAAGGAATATTGGCCTATTGATCTTGACCAGCCTCGACAGGTTCCACAGCATTTGTAATTCATTTCAGTTGCAGAAGTATGGTAGAAGTTTGTGCAACTGCAGGCTCGGCTTAGTAGGTAGCAGTCCCCTAGGTCAGTTTGATTTATTTCCATCTTAGAGGTACGTAGTTCTCGACTGTAAAGGAGAGGATGGAAGTGAGAAGCGGCGGATGGGTCGGTCTAGTTCAATAAGCGTACGATTGGTGAAGCTATGAATCGACAGATTGTGGAGTGAAATAGACGTTGGAGTGTGAATCGGTAGATTTCCAGTGCGGGAGTTCGAGGTTGTATTTCTTTGATTCTGGTTTCCGATCTAATCATGTGATTCTTTCAATCAGCATGCAATTCTCCATTCTTTAGGCACGGAATGGAATAAGGACTCTACCTTGTTGCTCTTCGACGAATGAGCAGTCTTTCCTTCTCCATTGGGTGATTCTTCGAAGAGCTTCTGTAAACACATCAATCTCATGCTTTCTGCTTGCTCTTCTAGTAAGGTGCGTTCCCTTGTCTTCTGTTGAGCGGAGTTGGGCTCTCGTAGCTAGTCTTTCTCTGCGATGCTTTCTTGTGATTCTGCGGACTCTAAATCCCTAAAGAGTGAGTAGTCTCTCCGATCTCTAGATCGAGTTCCTTTCTAATTGGTGCATTCTCTGATGCAGTTTCTGAGGCCTATCACCCGCTCTCATGGTCTCCTTTCTCACTCGATAAGGCATCCCAATCAGCATGCTCTTCTCCGATGTATTCTTTTAGGCGAAGAAGCGGTTTATCCGAGAGTGGGTTACTTACCAGAGAGTTTGGCTTGGTCTTGCTTTCTTCTTTGTTGAGCAGTTATCTAATTCGTCCTCATTGCCAATCTTGACTCCTGCTTCAGACCTGTTTAAAGTCTCCGTAATGTCCGAGCGTTAGCAATCCTCTAATTGTGGTCTTAGAGCTCTCTAGAGCCCTTAAGATTAAATGGTTTTGCAATCATGCTCCTCTATCCATTCTCGACTTAATCCTCTAAGGCTTTGGTTCGTATTGGGAGTGTTCTCCTTTTGGGGTTCGGGGGCTTGCCTCCCATCTGGTACTTATGTGGTAGGTGGGTTATTGAAGGTGGATAGGTTTTTGTAAGAAAAAGTTTAAGGATCAAGATACCGGGTATTTAATGAGTCCGCTAGCTAGCTTATGCGAAAGCCCTAATTAAGCTAGGATGAAGAATCGGAGTTCCCTACTACTCGAGTAGTCTGACTCGCTAGGAAGCAAATCCTGTAGTTAGCTCGAAACCTTGCAACCGGGAAAGGCAGCTAGGGAAAAGAGAACTACAATCAGTCTACTCAGTCCCAGTACTCCTTCTCGATAAGTCAGGTAGGAGCAGCTTGCTGTTTAGTTCCAGTAATCAAGCTAGGCTCTTTGTTGGCTATTCATAGATCTGGAGTTGTCCTCTATTGTTGATTTAGCTGCCTTCTTTAAGAACCTTAGTAGCGAGTCTCTTATAAGGGGAGCAGGCGGTGAGATTCCAGTTATAATCTAAGGCTTGAGCAGCTGCAAAGAAAGGAGACCAAGATGGGCACACTCACTTCAGGTACGCAGTAACTTGCTCGGGACAATGGGAAATTAGTCTCATAGTTGCCTGTTCAGATTCCCGATTATTAGTAAGGCAAGCGGTAAACGTTCTATGCTAAGGCCGATTTCACTACTTCAATTCCAGAGTATAGGCTACTCAATGAGAAGGAGACCTGCATCACCTTGTAATTGCCATGACAACTATAGCTACAGTAACAGAAGTCGAAAGGATAAAAGATACCGGGGCATGATAAAGTCAGACTGAGGAACAGACGTATAAATAGAACAGCCAGATAGCGGGAAGAAAAGAGAAGCTCCAATGGACATTAGAATAAGAATACGCGGGCTTTCCTGCTTGAGAAGAAGGGGACTTCCATGCCCTTTATAGCTACCTAAAGGCAGGCTCAAAGACAAAAGAAGGAGATCCGGGCCCGTATGAAAATCGTATGACTTGAGAATTGGAATAGGATGAATTCCTGGTTTTGAGTTTACCTCTATAGTTCTACTTATAGGTGGGCAGGACGGGGACAGCAGTTATATTCTCAAATAGCTTGGCAGTTCTAGTTCAGTTCTTAATGCTGTAGTTCTGTAGTTGCGGGGGAAGGAGGCCTGAAGGCCGCTTGAAAGCGAGTAACCGGGGACTCTCTGCTAATATCTATCCTAATAAGACCGGACTAGATAACTATAACTATCCTAAGACAGAAGCGAGGCAAGACCCCTTCGCAGCGGAGCTCTTGGGGTAGAGTCGAGTGATCATAGGAAGCAGTTCTACTTATTAGCTACCGAGTTCGGGACAAAGAGCAAGTAGTCTGGCAGTTGCCTGCCCTCATTCCCGAGTCGCATTAGCACAAGCCACGAGCGAGCAGCAGGTTCGCGATTTCCAAGTTCTCCTTCTCGAGAAGTCAAAGCCCTAGAGCACGGAACTAGAAATCCTAGAAGTCACTTGCACTTTTCTTACCGGACGAGCTTCCCTTCTACTACCGGAAAGAGGAGTTTACCACCGCCTACATATTCCACTCAATCTATCCCGAAGTCTTGTTCTTTCACGCTTGAAAAATGGAAGACTGACTTAAGGAATATAGTGAGACAGAAGGCTCAAGCCCTAGCTCTCTTCCACCTAAGGAACGAACTCAGTCTTTCTACTAAACCATTGTCTTAAAGCCTTCTTATTATTAATAGGGCTCTTTACAATCTCTTTGTACACTCTAACCTTCCGAACTCAAGGAAGTAGTCCCACGTCTTCAGTGTCTCAATAATGCCATTCCGCTCCTCTATGCCCTGGAAAAGCAGTATCACCTCGGAACACTTCGTCTTCCCTTTCTCTTCTTTATGAAACCCGGGTTCTCTTTCTCTATTCCATCAACTCCATTAGAGAGAGAACTCCTATTATCCGTTGTTCACAGCTGCTAAGCAACCAACCCATTCATGTAGTTCTGAAGAGGTGCTCTGTCAGCACTCGTTCCAGCATGAAGCAAGAAAGAAGCAAGCCTCCCCTCAGGGTATCGCGCTCAGGCGCCAGGAGCAATGAAAGGGGCTTTAAGAGCTCTATCACTGGTCTTATATCCTTGCTCTAGAACCTTTCTCTTTCTAACCGGATTCTTAGTCTGCTTTCACTTCCGTACCTTCTAATTCAATAGAATATCCAAATATCCCGGTACACTGGTTCTCCTACAACAAGAGTACCGCAGGGCATTGAATCACCCTCTAGATGGAAAAAAGACTCCAGCACCGGTTTGTCATCACTTAGCTTACTTGCTGGCAGGGTACAAAACACAAGATTGATACATAGTAGGCTTACAGGGTACGAGGGGTGGATGACTCTATTGGTACCAGGGGTTAGCAGGGTAGGCTTCATACTAAAAGGCTACAGGGTGGGACAAATCTCACCTTCTTGGAGACTGAAAAGATCGGACCTCTCTAAAGTCAACTTCTCATCTCTCGGCAAGGTTATAAGCTTCAAAACCCACTTTAGAAGCTGGGTCAGGACCTGGGATGCTCCAAGGAGTCTTGAACACTGACCGTTGAGCATTTACCGAGAGTACAATCTCTCCTGTTACTGAAGTTTAAGGGATTCACTGACTTTCCTGAGTCATCGTTTGCTAGTACCAGAGTTGGATGCTTACTTCGCTTTCTTTCCTTCCTGATTTCCCTGGCTTTCAAGCCATTCACTCGCTTATCCGGAATGAGCTACCGAGTTGGAGTACAGGAAAGAAGAAGCACCACTTCTTTATTGTCTTGAAACTCCGCTCTGAACCCGAATCGTAGAACTCGGACATGATATCTTTCTCATCTCAGGTTAATCAATTCAATGATCGGCTTCTTTCTTGCTCGAGTCGAATCGCAGCCCGGTCAGTCAAAGGACAAAGCTTTCCTACCCTTATAGAGAAAGGTCACTGTTTACTAGGCTATTCTTCCCATTTCGAAAAGAGGCCAGATACCACTCTGAGTAGCCCTTCCCACCAAGCCAAGGAAAGAAGGCAAAGGTGCCCTGGGAAAGGCTAAGTCAAGGTGAGGTTCGGTAATAAGAGTAGCTTTCCATTCTTTATTCTTTCGCAACACATGGAATTGGATCTATCCTGCTTTCAGGTGCTCCCACTCACGGACAAAACGGATTCTGTTTCATGTCCGAGTCAGACTCATATGCGGAAGGAATCCTCTTTCCAAAAGCCGAGTCCTATTGTCACTGGATCTGGGGAAGGGGAAATCGCACTCGCTGAGGGAGACATAGGAACTTCGGTTTCACGACTTGCCCTTTTCAATTCCAGTCTTCTTTCTATCTAGGCCCGTGATTGGTCGTTCATCACGGAGCTGTGACGTCCTCCAAGACCTTGAATTCTGAGCTTGCCCTTGAACCCAGGGATTCCGTGAAATTGGATATGTATTATGCAACATAACCAGTACCGACTTCTCCCTTTCCGGTCTGGTCGGGGGATTGCCTACTCTATATGACGTACCTGGGATAGCTCCTCATCTGACTAAGGAGAGCTCTTTATCTCTTAAAGCCCCATTCATTCTTTCACCTCGGAACACTTCGTCTTCCCTTTCTCTCCTTTCACTCGACTAACTTCGGTACTTACACGAGACACGGATTCCCAGCAGACATCCCGATTCTGACTGAGAAAACAAGCCATCTTCATATGGAAGGATTCTCTACACATGAGGAGTCTCATACGCATTAGAAGGCCATATAGAGCCTAATAGAAAGAAGACATGAGATAGGGACAGCTTTGAATCAGATGTTGAAGGACTCTGAAATCCATGAAAAGAGATAGCCGATCCTTTCTATTGATTGTCATTCAAAGTCAAGGTTCTATGCTTGTTCCCCCGAATAAGGAAAAGAACTCGACCGGGTGACGAAGGTTAGAAAAGGAAGTCACTGAATCAAGTCCCATTTGATAGTCCACCCCAGAAGACATCAATGGAGGGAGGTCAGCCAGTTGATGAAGGATGGCATCTCACAAACAAAGGCCTGGGAGCATGCAGCCCACATGAGCACAGAAGGAGGCCAATCAGGGTCTTCTTTTCGGATTCCTCCCTTATAGTCAGGCATGAAGCCATCTGTAAGTGAGGTCTCTCAGGTTCGCAGAATGGCCAATGGAACCAACTGAATCCACTCTCATGACATGTATCTCAGGGGAGGAAAGGAGCCGGCTTTAGGGACCCGTCTACATACGAGGAAGACAGACAAGAGGTCGACAACGTGAGCTTGACTGCCTGGTTCTTGATCCTACAGCAACCCTAGAGAGTGAGGTCTCTCTTATTCACGCATTAAGAGATCAAAAGCGACTCTGGAACCTAGCATCAGACTGTGTTCTGACACTTCGGGGATGAGTCATGGCAGTCCCGCAAGGAAGGCTGTCGGGGAATCGATCCATCCTCACCCTTTTCCTATAGGGAATAGGGGCATTCATCTTTAACTAGTGAAAGTCGAGGTTGAAAGTAGAGACCGGTTGGTTCTCCTCGACCTCCAGGGGAAGGTATATTGAAGTTCTGTCTCCGTCTCCCTAGGTATTTCCAGGGCTGCTTCTTTAAGCAGTTTCATAGTTCTTCAACGATGAGGAGCTGCCTAGAGAAACTTCGGTACTCGCTTTTGTTCAATTATGAATCTCCAAGTCAACTGCTTCAGGTCAAAGGAATTCTATCAAGTCGCAATGGTCAGACCATAAAGCAGGAAGAAAGGTATCCCGTGGGAACATATAGGGGAAAGTCAGGGCGAGCTACCACGCTCCTCATCTGACAGCAGAGCCTACAAGTCTTGGGAATGACAAGCTAACCGGGCTTCTTCTTCTTCTTCTTAAACCTCATCTTGTATTTGGGTTTATCAGTGTAAGTAGGTGGCTGGGGTTCATCAGCATGATGTGCGGAGTTCGATTTCTCAAGTTTATCTTCATCTCTATCTTCATCTGGCTTATGGACACTAACCACTGTGGACTTCATCTTTTCTAGTTGTGAATACAAACGGGATATCTCTAGATTTTTCTTCATGAGTTCTTCATCTTTTTTCTGGATTTCATATTGTAGTATAGTACTCTCATTACCATCTAACTCTTCAATATATTTAGGGTCAGTATCAACCCATTTCTTATTAATATCAAAGATAGGATCCCTCTTAAGATTTATTCTGACTCCAAGGTTAACCAAAGTCTCCATTTTGGTGATGTCAAGTCTATTCCAATCAATCCTGAAGTTAGATTCCACTGTGACCTGCTCAATTCTATCAATATCA